AAACCGCCGTTGTAAACAAATCCAAACAAACAATAGAAGAAATGCAAAAATAAAAAGAATTCTTGTTGGGAATGCAATTATACTATTTGTATCCCTTTGACACAAAAAAGAAACGATGAAAAAGAATGAAAAATTTTAATTTTAATAAAATTAAAGGTGTTTTTGATTGTCTCAGGAATTTACGTTGGAATTCGGTATAGTATGTATAAAGGATCTTCCTGTGTTTATGCTATTCAATTCTTGACGATGAATCAATTTGTCAGATATTCTTATTCATGATATTGATCCGATTCGATTCCATCGAGTGTAATTCATATTAATCCCATTGAATTTACAGCCAAAAGATTGATCGTCTCTATGGGATTAAATCCCGAGTTATTGCGAATTAAAGAAAAATGAAATAACAAAATTATGGAAGTAAATATTCTCGCATTTATTGCTACTGCACTGTTCATTCTAATCCCTACTGCTTTTTTACTTATAATATACGTAAAAACAGTAAGTCAAAGTGATTAATTTGAATTAAAAATTCAATTTGTGACTTTTTAGTTCTTATCAATGATTGCAGCGAAGAAATAAAAGAAAAGATTTTCAATTGCGCGTTTTAAATGAAATGATCGACTTATACTCAGCAGTATTCTATGAAAACAGTAATCTATGAGATACTAGATAGTATGGTAGAAATTTTTTTTCTACCATACTATCTAGTATTGGTATTGTACTATATAAAGTTTGTTGTATGAAGATACAGGTTAGTTTGATATATATCAATCAACACTATTATCTATCTATATATATAGATAGAAATTATATATATAATGTCCATAGTGTTATGTCCCAATTCTATTTCTTTGCTTCATCAATTTCTATTTGATTTATGTTGATTCCAATCAATCTGAAAGAATCCTACAGTCAGATTTTTTTTAATATGAATGCCATGAATTCCGAGATCCATTGAAAGAAAGATTCAAATCAATGAAGGAATAAAAGTAAAATTAAAACTAAAGTATTTGGAGAACAGAACGATCTATAGAAAAAATGGATCCAGTTTGATTCCTAAACTTAATTATTAGTACTTCTAGAGTCCACTTCTTCCCCATACTACGAGTGAAAGGGAAAATGTAAAGACTACCATTAAAGCAGCCCAAGCGAGACTTACTATATCCATGTGGGTTTTGTCCTCGATCTCTATGAAGGAATTATTCAATTATTGTTCACTAATAATAGTAGAATTTCTATCACATAGTCAAAAGGGGATTCGGATCCAACACCATTGAGGAAAAAATTCAATAAATCCAAATCCAATTAGAACGATTGTTATAATTATAAGATTTATAGTATAATCGGAAAACATTAAGCCAAAGCAAAATACGCAGAGACAGCCTTTGAAGTAGCAGAAGTAACAAAGGAATGTTAATAACATGTCATAATAATAAGACCCGTTCTTTACTTTTGTCGCCTTTCATTAAGTAAAAAAACTATATATAAAATCAAGCTAGATCATTATATATTGAATACCCCCTATTTTTTTTTCTTTTTTATTTGATATAAATCTTACCATCTCCGATTTGCCCTATGACCCAATCGAAGACGTATTATTATGCTCTTGACTAGAGGTTCTTGAAAAGTAAAAATTTATTTTTGTACTTTACTTTTTAACGTTAATCTTTCTATCTAATAAATAGAAATAAGTAAAAAAAACTAAACTTTTAGTTTAGTTAAATAAACTAAAAACGAATTATACATTCAATCAAATTACTATTGATTGACTGCCAGAGTACTCATAAACTTTCATGAGTATGTATACAACTTCTGCTCTTTCCGCAATTCAAAATTGAATTCGATTTTCTCTCCCCTATCAATCTAATTCAAGACTCAGCCAGTAGACACTACATTATTAGTGGAGGGGCTATCATATAAAAACCGTTTTTTTTCACGACTCTAATCTTTCCTTAAACCTTAATTGAAGACATTTTATAGAACAGAAAACCCCAGATACTTAGAATCAAGCAAGTATCCAGAGCCTTTTTCCTCCGCCTGCTGCGGCTGGAAAAACCCTAGCAAGTTATCAAAGCAGAATAAGTTATTTCGATTCTTTTGTTTATCATCAGGCGACACCCGGATTTGAACTGGGGAAAAAGGATTTGCAGTCCCCCGCCTTACCGCTCGGCCATGCCGCCAAAACGATATAAAATAGATGACAGAATTTGCCTTTGTACTTTTGTTCTTGTATTTTTAGTTTGGATCCCGTTTTCTTTAATCCCTTTCCTAAAATAAATTTTACTTTTTTGTTTGGATTGGATCGATCGAAAAGATTGATTGTAGAATATCTTAAAATCCCGAATATCTAAAAACACAATTTCTTCCTTCTATTGATATTGAAAACAAAAAATAAATATGGTTTTCGGTCACAAAACCAAAAAGTTAGGACAAATTTGAACCGTTAACTATTGATTGTAAATTCATGAACGATTCTTGAACTTCAATATAAAACTGGGTT